TTAGAATTTGTTCCTGGCGGTATCAAGATGCCATTGTGTCGGAATATCTTATCCATCTCTCCGGGAAAATGGATATCTCCAGAAAAGATTTTTAGTTCAATCCTTTTTTTTTTTCTCTCCATTCGGACCAAGCCACCGACTCTACTTCTTGTATTTAAAGTGATTCGTGTATCTATCCCAATGATACTATTGTTCCGTACCATTATGGAAGAAGACTCGGGTAAAATATGCACTTCCTCAGGAATGAAAAAAAATCGATCTAATTTCGTTTGGTATTTTGGCTTAAATTCTTTGACTCCTCGGTACTCAATTAAATCTTCTTTTTTGAGGATTGAATGCAACCCTAGGGTTCCGTATTTAGTAATTCCCGAACTCTTTCTTCTGTATTGAGGATCGTCGAAATAGGCAAGAATACTATTTCTACGAAAAATACCATTTATAGGTATTTCAATCGAAATACCGGGACGGGGCATCCGTTCTTTCTCTTGTTCTTGAATTGATTGGAATGGAATGATGAATCTATTTCTTCGCCTCTTTGTCAATAAAAAATTATCATGACGAATAGTAGGAAATGTGAGATTACAATGACTCGTATATATGATTCGATTCACTTCTGAATAATCAGGAATACAGCTTTCTTTTTTATCAGATAGATTTAAACCAAAAAATTTGTGTTTCACTTGATCATTATTTACTGAAAGACTAGAAAAATATCGTCCTTCAGCCAAAAGAGAATGAACGTTCGTTTGATCTTGATCCTTGTGGAGTGAGGGGGGGGCTGCACTGAATCTGCACGAACCTCCTGATAATATCCACAAATGACTTGTTTTTGGTAAAAGATGTACGTTACTATATGTAAATTCTGGCGCATGGTATACATCGGTACTCCAGTGCATTTCTCCCTCTGAGTCAGAATAAATATGTTTTCGAACCCTCTCTTTAAAATTAAAAGTGGATGCTCGCGCGCGAATCTCAGCAATCACTTGCTCTGATTCTACGTATTGGTCATTTTGCACTAAAATCAAACTTTTGGGTGGAATAGTCACGTTATGTATAACATTTTCACTTTCAATAGTTACATACAAGTCTATATAACATAGAAAAGCAGGATGCCCATGACGTGTACGTGTGGGATGAACCAAATACTCATTGAATTTTATTTTTCCATTAGAAGGGGCTCGCACATGTTCTGCAGTACCCCCTGTGAATACTCCACCGGTATGAAAAGTTCTTAATGTTAATTGAGTACCCGGTTCTCCAATAGATTGACCTGCAATAATGCCTACAGCTTCCCCCAATTCGACCAGGTCGCCATGAGTAGGGCTCCGGCCATAACATAATCGGCAGATCCAAGATGTACTCTTACAAGTAAAGGGGGTTCGAATAGGTATTGGTTGTGTTTGAAAGGTTATGAATCGATTGACAAGTCCAATTCCAATATCTTGATTTCGAATGGCGACGCATCGCGTTCCTATATATATATCGTCCGCTAATACACGGCCAATCAATGTTTGGATAAAAATCCTTTCCGGCATCATCCCATTTCGAGGACTCACAGAAATGCCTCGGGTGGTGCCACAATCTGTTCTACGTACAACAATGTGTTGAACTACTTCAACAAGTCTGCGTGTAAGATATCCAGCATCCGACGTCCGTACAGCAGTATCCACAACGCCTTTGCGGGCTCCATAACAAGAAATGATATACTCTGTTAAAGACAGCCCTTCACGTAAATTGCTTTGAATAGGTAAATCAATCATTTGTCCTTGTGGATCTGACATTAACCCTCTCATACCTACTAATTGGTGTACTTGAGATGCATTTCCTCTAGCTCCCGAAAACGACATCATATGGACTGGGTTAAGGGGGTCCGTCATCCTAAAATTAGGATTCATTTCTTGTCGCAAATATTCACTTGTAGCATACCATATCTCAATAGAGAGGCGTAATTTTTCTACCGCGTGTACATTACCATAATGATGGTGTTTTTCCAAAATCAAACTTTGTTGTTCGGCATCTTGGACTAGCCACCCCTTAGAAGGTATTGTTAAAAGATCATCAATTCCTAATGAAATGGATGTAGCAGTGGCTTGTCGGAACCCCAGAGTCTTTACTTGATCCAAGATGTGTGATGTATATGCCATTCCGAAGTGATCTATTAATCTACTAATAAGTCGTTTAATAGCGGTTCCATCGATCACTTTATTGTGAAAAACCAGACTGGCCCGTTCTGCCATAAGTACCTCCCTATTCCGCTGAGTGGAGTTCGACAATGGGTTTGAGTCAGTGAGTGGAAAACTTCCTTTTCTCGATCTTGATTCGCATAGAAATTCAGGAACTGTGGTCCTAGCTGAACTGAAGAAATCAAAAATCACACGGGTGTCTTAACTTAGATACGATATGATTAGGTACCATACGAGTAGGCTCGGCAAAACCCTTGGATAGCTTCTTCGATTTCTCGATAAAGAGAAATATGACCAACTGTGGTTCGAACATATAT